ATTCCAACTAATTCCCAAAAAATATAAATTTGTATCAAATTTGAACTAGTAACTAATCCCAACATGGAAGTATTGAAAAAACTCATATAAGCAAAAAATCTCAAATATCCCCGATCATGAGACATATAATTATCACTATAAATAAGAACCAAAATTGCAACAGTAGTGATTAACATTGACATAATAGAAGCAAGTGGATCAATCAAGTAACCAAATTCTAAAGAAAAATCATTATTAATGGTCCAAGACAATACATATTGATAAATCAAATTACTATTTATTTGCTGAATAGACAGCTTCATAGAAAAAAGAATAACTATACTTAACAACGAAATACTAGAAAAAGCCCATATACGCCGAAGATTTTTTGTTGCTATCGGAAAAAAAAGAAGTCCCGCCCCTATTAACAAAGGAACTGGAAGTGGAATGAAGGGTATAATCCATGCATATTGGTATATATGTTCCATAATAGAATAGAAAATTTGTAATTAATTTACTTTTTTGGTTTACAATTCACCGGTTCTTGCCTCTTTTGAAAGAAGTCAATAAAAAATAAAAAAAATCAAGACATGTAATTAATAACTTAAATATAATTTATAAATTTATTATTCTATATTTAAACATATATAAAATTATTGAACATTTTTTATTTGAATATTCAAATAAAAATAAAGAAGTTATAATTGATTATTTGACCAATTTGTTAATGAAAGCGAATACTTATTTAGATAGTAAATAAATATAAAATATTGAAGGCTATGAAGTAGGAAGAAAAAATAAAATAAATAAAAATATTATTTTCATTTACATTATTTACATTTAAATTACTTAGAATACATATAGAATAAAAGATAAAAAATTAGACTAAAAAAATACTACCTAAAGATCTAATAAAATCAATAATGATACAAACAAATAGAAACTAGTTACTAATTTTTTTTTTAGTTAATTTAGTCAAAATTTTTATTCATTATTTCAATTTAATTTGAATTAATCTTAATAAATTTTGTATGAATTTTTTTACTTATTTCATTTATTTTCATCTATTCCATATAAAATTTTGTTTCTCCTAATATAAAATTTTATTTTTCTAGTAAAAATAAAATATATTTTTAATTAGATTTTTTTTATATTTTATTATTATATTTTATCAAAAGTTTAATGAAGAGGATATTGCATAGAATCTAAATACATAGATAATGAATAAGAAACAAAGATTCGTTTGACCAAATAGATGTCTTTCACATCCAACTATAACCATGAGTAATCAATTTTATTTGAAATGGCAGTTCCAAAAAAACGTACCTCTCTTTCTAAAAAGCGTATTCGTAAAAAAATTTGGAAAGAAAAAGCGCGGTTGGTAGCGAAAAAAGCCTTTTCGTTAGGAAAATCTCTTTACACCGGAAATTCAAAAAGTTTCTTTTTTTTTTATGAAAAATAAAAAATAAGTAATCAAACCTTCGAATAATCGAAATCATACTAACTCACAAAAATGGGATAAGAAATTTTAAATAAATTTATTTAAAATCTAAAATATAGAAAATAAACAATTTCAATTAAAAAATTTTTTGATTGAAACTTTATATTTTATATATATATATATTTTTATTATGTAGAATAAGAACTATTATGTCGACCATAAAATTTAATAAAAAAAAATAGTACTTTTTTTGTTTGAATTTTAATATATAAAGGATTTCATCACCTTTCTTTTTTAGTCTATTTTCTCATTTCTAGGATGGGGATTTTTTCCCCATCAACCTATTTATTTTATCACAACAAAATAAAATATTAATTTTTTTTTTTTTTTATATGAAATATGTAGTTCAATAATTAATTGGTTTGTTGAAACTTAAGATAACTTATAGAGACAATAAAAATCCTACCGATTAATTTATTTGGTTTGAATATAAAACTATCCATTTACATAAAAAAAAGCCCTTCGATGCCATGCTGAAATTGTGATTCAAAAAAAAATAAGATCTTTTTTCTGTATTGAAAAAATCAATATATTTTTTTGTTATTTTTGAAATAAACTAAATAATTCATTTCTAATTTTAAAACCAAAAATGAGAAAGAACTTTATTGAGGTTTATCCCAAGATAAAATAGAGAATGTTCTAGTTACAAGCGTTACATTTCAAGAAAACAGAAACTACACAAAAGTCCATTGACAAATTAAAGCGTTATCATAAAATTAACTTGAAACTTGAAATAAAAATAAGTAGTATATAATAAAATAACATTATGAAAATAAAATGTTTCAATTTTTTTTGTGAATAATTTTTTATTCATCAATTTGACTGTTTTCTAAAAAAAAAAATATTCCATTGAATTAACCCCTTCAATCTCGACGATTGACTAAAAACGGGCTATTATGATTTCAAACAAGCCGCTATGGTGAAATTGGTAGACACGCTGCTCTTAGGAAGCAGTGCAAGAGCATCTCGGTTCGAGTCCGAGTGGCGGCATGGCATCTTACAAATTATCAAAAAAATTCACTAGTCCTATAATAAAATGAATGAAATTTCAGATTTCCATATCAAATTTTTAAATTGAGGTATTTTTTAAAAATATTAATTTTTTATGATCTTTTCGACTTTAGAGCATATTTTAATTCATATTTCCTTTTCAACAGTTTCTGTCGTAATTACACTCCATTTGATAACTTTATTAGTCAATGAAATAGTAGGACTATATAATTCATTCGAAAAAGGAATGATAGTTACCTTTTCTTGTATAACAGGATTATTAGTTACTCGTTGGATTTATTGTAAGCATTTCCCATTAAGTAATCTATATGAATCATTAATCTTCCTTTCCTGGAGTTTCTACATTATTCATATGATTCCATATTTTAAAAAACAGAAAAAAATTTTAAGTGCAATAACCGCGCCAAGTGCTATTTTTACCCAAGGGTTTGTTACTTCAGGTCTTTTAACTGAAATGCATCAATCCGTAATATTAGTACCTGCTCTCCAATCCCAGTGGTTAATGATGCATGTAAGTATGATGGTATTGGGTTATGCAGCTCTTTTATGCGGATCATTATTATCAGTAGCACTTATAATAATTACATTTCAAAAAGGTATAATAAGGATTTTTGATAAAAGAAAACATTTATTAACTAAGTCATTTTTTTTCGGTGAAATCCAATACATAAACGAAAAAGGCAATATTTTACAAAGTGCTTTCCCCCTTTATGTTAGAAATTATTACAAGTCCCAGTTGATTGAACACCTGGATCATTGGAGTTATCGTGTTATTAGTCTAGGATTTATCTTTTTAACCATAGGTATTCTTTCGGGAGCAGTATGGGCCAATGAGGCGTGGGGATCATATTGGAATTGGGACCCAAAGGAAACTTGGGCATTTATTACTTGGACCATATTTGCAATTTATTTACATATTCGAACAAATAAGAATTTGCACCCTGCAAATTCTGCAATTGTGGCTTTTATAGGCTTTCTTATAATTTGGATATGCTATTTTGGGGTCAATCTATTAGGAATAGGCTTACATAGTTATGGTTCATTTACATTAACGCTTAATTAAATTGAAGAAAGGGCCTTACGAATACAAACATCGGACACAGCCTAAAGACATAAGAAAGTTTCTTATAAAAAGGCGAGAACCATTTAAATCAAATGCAAGTAGTATAGTGATTTAAATGGTTCTCACAAACGCCAAACATGTCTCATTATAATTCCAATTCAGTCTTTCTTCTTCTTACGTAAAGAAGACTTCTTCATTCATTTAAGAGTTTATTCATTTAAGTAAACCTATCTATAAAAAAAATTTGATAGAATAGCTTCCACTTTCTCAACTGATAGTGAGAGAACGAAATCTGGGTAAATGCCAATACCTATTACTGGTAAAAAGATAGAAGTTGAAACAAACAACTCTCGTGGCCCAGAATCAAAAAAATAAGAGTTTGGAATATTAAATAGCCTATATCCATAGAACATTTGACGTACCATAGATAATGAATAAATAGGAGTTAATATAATTCCAATTGCCATTCCAAAAGTTATTAGTATTTTTGGCATTAAAAGATATGTTTGGCTGGTAATTATTCCAAAAAAGACTATTAATTCCGCAATGAAACCACTCATGCCTGGTAATGCAAGGGATGCCATTGAAAAACTACTGAAGAGTGTGAATATTTTTGGCATTGGAATAGCTATTCCACCCATTTCGTCGAGATAAACAAGACGTATTCGATCGTAACTAGTTCCCGCTAAGAAAAAAAGTGCAGCACCAATAAATCCATGAGAGATTATTTGTAAAATGGCTCCATTAAGTCCTGTATCAGTTATAGAACTAATTCCTATAATTATGAAACCCATGTGAGATACGGAGGAATAGGCTATTCTTTTTTTTAAATTACGTTGCCCGGGAGATGTTGAAGCTGCATAGATTATTTGCATTGTGCCTATTATTATCAACCAAGGAGAAAATATAGAGTGAGCATGAGGTAACAATTCCATATTAATCCGAACCAATCCATATGCTCCCATTTTTAATAAGATTCCAGCTAAAAGCATACAAGTACTGTAATGTGCTTCTCCGTGGGTATCCGGTAACCATGTATGTAAAGGTATAATCGGTAACTTGACAGCAAAAGCAATAAAAAATCCAATATAGAATATTATTTCTAATGCCACGGGATACGATTGATTAACTAATGTTTCAAAATTTAATGTTGGTTCATTGGAACCATATAAACCAATACCCAGAACTCCCATTAATAGAAAAATGGAACCCCCTGCAGTATACAAAATAAACTTAGTAGCTGAGTAGAGACGTTTCTTTCCCCCCCACATGGATAAAAGTAGATAAACAGGAATTAATTCTAATTCCCACATTATGAAAAAAAGTAAAAGGTCTCGGGACGAAAATGATCCTATTTGACCGCTGTACATTGCTAACATCAGGAAATGGAATAATCGGGAATCTCGAGTAACCGGCCAAGCCGCTAAAGTAGCTAAGGTGGTGATGAATCCAGTCAGTAAAATGGGCCCTATTGAAAGCCCATCTATTCCTAATCTCCAGTGGAAATCAAAAAAATTGATCCATTTATAATCTTCTGTCAGTTGGATTAATGGATCGTCCGGTTGGAAATGATAACAGAATGCATAGGTCATTAGAAGGAGCTCTAAAATTGAAATAAGTATAGTATACCATCTAATGACCTTATTTCCTCTATGAGGAAGAAAAAAAATTAAACAACCGGAAAATATGGGCAAAATTACAATCGTTGTTAACCAAGGAAAATAATTCGTGGTAAAGACAAGATACACTTGAGCCAAAAAACCCCGTACCCGAAATCGATTTCGGGTACGGGGTTTTGTCGGTAAAAAAAAATCCAAATAGACTAAATGGATTCAAGTGGAGTTTTTTGGAACGTATTTATCAATAAGCTAGACCCATACTGCGAGTTGTTTCATGCCATAAATAAACCCGAACGCTTAAAAAATCTGTTGGACAAGCAGATTCACATCTTTTACAACCGACACAGTCCTCTGTTCTTGGAGCAGAAGCTATTTGTTTAGCCTTACACCCATCCCAAGGTATCATTTCTAATACATCTGTGGGACAAGCTCGAACACATTGAGTACACCCTATACATGTATCATAAATCTTTACTGAATGTGACATTGTGTATAAAATTTTTTTTTTTTTTAACTTCATTAATTTTCGATCTAGTTCTAGTAAAGTAAATGAACCACAAATTAAAATACCAGACGAATCAATGATTTACCAGAATTATTCGAATCAACCTACTTCTGGATTGGATCGGATTATTAGAATTATTATAAAATATATATAAAAGAGTTCCAAAATACTTTGATTTATTCCATTTTTTACAGTATGATTATACCTTAAGGTGCTGTACCTAGTAATTTAATTTGAATTGATGACTATTCTCAATTTCTATAATTCTAATATAATAACATAGTTAATATAAAATATAATAAAAAAAAAAGACTACTTATTCAATAAATTCGATTGATTGATACGAGTTGATTTTCTGTTACGATAAATTGAAGAAACAATAGCCAGTCCAATAGCTGCTTCAGCGGCTGCAATAGCTATAACAAAAATTGAGAAAATATTTCCTTTTAATTGACGACTATCAAAAAAATCTGAAAATGTTACAAAATTTAGATTAACTGCATTCAATATAAGTTCAAGACACATAAGAGCCCGAACTAAATTTCGACTCGTGATTAATCCATAGATCCCCATAGAAAATAAATAGGCACTCAAAACAAGTACATGTTCAAGCATCATTGACCAACTCCTTATCAATCTCGATTCATTTCAATATGAACAACAATTAAACCTATTTGATTGGCTAGAATATAACAAGTTAGAATAGAATAAATTAAGAGCAAAAAAATATGTTGGTAATAAATCTAAATCGAACTAAAAGTATTTTAATTTTCATTTTATACATAAATTTTAATATAATTGAATGTAAATTAATACTATAAAATAAAATATAAAATCGAATTTTTTTTTTATTAAAAATTTTTAAAATAAATTATTGACGGGCCACAGCAATTGCACCTATTAACGAAACTAAAAGAATTATTGAAATGAGTTCAAATGGAAGAAAAAAATCTGTTGATAAATGAATTCCTATTTGTTGACTATTATTTATCAAATCTTGTTCTAGAATTTGGTTTGATCTTGTAGTCCAAATAATCCCATACCATGACGTATTTAGAATAGTATTAATTAATGAAATAAAAAGACTTGTACAAACCAATGAAGTAGCTCTGTCCCCAACAGTAAAAAGATTAAAATCTTTGTCATATTCTGGCCCATTCATGAACATTACAGCAAATATTATTAAAACATTTATAGCTCCCACGTAAATAAGGAGTTGTGCAGAAGCTACAAAATGAGAGTTTGCTAGAATATATAATAAAGATATACAAATAAGAACCAATCCCAGCGAAAAGGCAGAAAAAATGGTATTGGTAAATAATACCACTCCTAGACCTCCTAATATAAGACCTGACCCCAGAAAGACTAAAAGAAAATCATGTATTGGTCCAGGTAAATCCATTATATGTAAAATAAAAGATAAAAAAATCGTAATTTTTCATGATCTTATTGACTTGAACAGGAAAAAGTAGTTTCATGTGTTCTTAATTGCTAAATCCTAATGTGGACGACTCGATGTAGGTAAAGTTATTAGAACCATCGCATTCTTTTTAATTTTATTGGAAGTATAGTTCGAAACTATTTGCAATTATTACAATTCAATTACAGTAAACAGATTTTCAATACAAAACAAATTAAGTTGAAATTTTCATCAACCAATAGATATAGTAAATAGTCGAGATTTTTAGTTAGTAACCAAGAATAAAATTTTTAAATTTCAATTAAAAATCAAAAATTTTTAATTAAATAAAAAAACCTTAGTAATCTTAGTAATTGGGAATTGTTCTTCAATCATGAGATTTATCTTTTGTTTGAGGCGAATTAAAAATTGTTCGAATTGTGTAATCATCCGTTATTGATATTGGTAAACGACCCAGAGCAATTTGATTATAATTTAATTCGTGACGATCATAAGTAGAAAGCTCATATTCTTCAGTCATTGATAAACAATTTGTTGGACAATACTCAACACAATTACCACAAAATATACAGATTCCGAAATCAATACTGTAATTAAGCAATCGTTTCTTTCGAATATCCGTTTCCAATTTCCAATCTACAACAGGTAGATCTATAGGACATACACGAACACATACTTCACAAGCAATGCATTTATCAAATTCAAAGTGGATTCGACCACGAAAACGCTCCGATGTGATCAATTTTTCATAAGGGTATTGAATAGTTACAGGTAAACGGTTGGCGTGGGATAAGGTAATCATAAAACCTTGACCAATGTACCTTGCCGCCCGTACTGTTTGTTGACCATAATTGATAAATCCAGTTACCATAGGGAACATATACTAAAAATAAATAAAAAATTGGATTTTGTTTCTTTCTCTTGTTTGATACAAGCTAACAAATTTAATTTGAATAAAATATTTTTTTTTACATAATTTATAATGAAAGGAGTTGGGAAGAAGTTGTTAATAATAGATTACCTAAAGAAATAGGTAAAAGAAATTTCCATCCAAGATTTAATAATTGGTCCATTCTTAGTCTAGGTAAAGTCCATCTTGCTGCGATAGAAATGAACAAGAACAAAAAAGTTTTTGCTAATGTAATGAAAATACCAATTGTCCTTCCAAAGACTCCAAACGCCTTGTTTATTTCAAAAAATTCCGGAATGAAACTGAATATGTATGGAATCGAGAGATTCCAACCGCCCAAGTAAAGAACTGTTACAAATAACGAAGAGACTAGTAGATTTAGATAGGAAGCAACATAAAATAAACCGAATTTTATACCCGAATATTCGGTTTGATAACCTGCTACTAATTCTTCTTCGGCTTCTGGTAAATCAAAGGGCAATCTCTCACATTCCGCTAGAGAAGAAATGATAAAAACAATAAATCCTATAGGTTGCCGCCACAAATTCCATCCCCAAAAACCATATTTTGACTGCGCCTCGACTATATCAACTGTACTTGAACTGTTAGATAATCATAGTCGATGATAAGATCACTCTTATCATCGCTATTACAGAACCGTACATGAGATTTTCACCTCATACGGCTCCTCGAGAGCCATAAATAAATCTAAGGACCTATTCGATATTCTTTAATCTTGAGATGTTTGGAGAATAGATAAAGTCAAAATTAATCAAAAGTTCCTGAATTAGACCAATGGAATTCTGTCTGCTATACTATAAAAAAGTGCTTCGGAATTGATCTCATTCTTTACTTTAAGTTTAAACATTTCAAGTTTTTTTTTATTGAGTAATAATTTTTTTCTTTAATAAAATACTCTTTTTACCAATAATAAATATTTTATCTTATTAATATAATTATATTATTTTCGATTCCGAAAAAGAATTAAACATTCATTCATGATTTATGACGTGACAAAAATTAAATTTCCATGAATATTTTTTGGAATTACTTATTTTATTTTTTTATTTTAATTTTTTTTGTTCCTCTTATTTCTTTTATTTAGGCTTAAAATAAAACAAAGTAAAGGATTACTTCGTTCCTGATAGTCATTTACTTAATCGGTGGATAGGAGCATACTCTGGATCGGAATTTTTTGGAGTACTACTTGATCATTTCTACCAATTTAAAGCACCAATTTTATATTTCTTTATATGTATAAATGTTTCTTCGGATAACTTACATAATTTATATTACGAATCCCTTGTGTACTTTTGTGTTCCTAATCATCCACTCATTTTTTCTCAATCTTTATGGTAATTCATAGAAAAGATAGTAAAAACTCCATAAAGTTGATCTTTTCAACCCGCTTCAAGCCCTGATGACTAATAAATCAATCTTGGGGTAAACAGTCTTGACCGCTTATGTTTATTTTTGTTTAACCCTTGTACCTGGGAAATGAGATTCAAATTTTTTACGGCGAATTTCGAAGCTGTTTTTTTTCACTCATTTAACTATCTGATTTAGTTTATTAACTCGAGTAATGAATAAAAAAATAAAGATATCTATTCAATACGTTTAAATTAAATTCTTCTTAAATTTAATTCTTCGTAGAAACTTAAAATGGAAGAAAGAAGACTTATGTCCCAACGAATCACACGTAGAGATATTGATAACACGCATAGAGTTAATGGTATTTCGTAACTAATTGATTGGGCAGCAGCCCGTAGACCACCTAAAAAAGAATATTTATTATTTGATCCATATCCTGACATAAGAAGTCCAATTGGAGCAATACTTGAAATGGCGATCCATAAAAAAACACCAATACTGAGATCGGCTAGAACAAGGCGATAGCCAAAAGGAATTACTGAATAACTTAGTAAAATTGATATGACTGCTATAGAGGGCCCTATACTAAATAAACGCATATCCCCTCTAGATGGAAGAAGGTTCTCTTTAAAAAGTAGTTTTGTCCCATCTGCTAGAGCTTGAAGAATTCCCAACGGACCGGCGTATTCAGGTCCAATACGTTGTTGTATACCCGCGGATATTTCTCTTTCTAACCACACAATCACCAGTACACCTATTGTGATTCCCAATACGAGAATCACAATAGGGACAAGCATCCATATAGTCCCATAAATTTCCTTTAAGGATTCCAATCTGGAAAAGGAATTGATAGTTTGTATTTCTGTTGTATCAATTATCATTTCAACGATCAACTTCCCCCATAATGATATCTATGCTACCTAATATCGTCATAATATCGGCCAATTTCATTTTTTTAACTAACTGAGGAAGAATTTGCAAATTGATAAAACCCGGTGGGCGAATTTTCCATCTCCAAGGAAAAACACTTTGATCTCCTATCAAAAATATTCCCAATTCTCCCTTTGGGGCTTCTACTCTCACATAAAGTTCTTGTTTCGACAATTCAAAAGCAGGAGACGGTTTTTTACTAATGAATCGATATTCAAAATCATTCCACTCAGGATATTTTATCCTATTAAAGCGTCGGATTTCAAAATTTTCATAAGGACCTCCAGGGATTCCTTCTAAAGCTTGTTGAATAATTTTGATGGATTCCGCCATTTCGCTAATTCGTATTAAATAACGAGCTAATGAATCTCCTTCTTTTTGCCATTGGACTTCCCAATCAAATTCGTCGTAAGACTCATAATGATCAATTTTACGAAGATCCCATTGTATTCCGGAAGCTCGTAGCATTGGTCCTGATAAACCCCAATTTATTGCTTCTTCTCCACCAATAATGCCCACCCCTTCAACTCGTTCTAAAAAAATAGGATTTCGCGTAATAAGTTTTTGGTATTCATCAATCCCTGTTAAAAAATAATCACAAAAATCTAAACATTTATCTATCCATCCATAAGGTAGATCGGCAGCTACTCCTCCGATACGAAAATAATTATGCATCATTCTCATACCGGTGGCAGCTTCGAATAAATCATATATCAATTCTCTTTCTCTGAAAATATAGAAGAAAGGGGTCTGTGCGCCAATATCTGCCATAAAAGGGCCAAGCCATAACAAATGAGAAGCTATACGGCTTAACTCCAACATAATTACTCTGATATAACTAGCTCTCTTAGGTACTTGAATATTTCCCAATTGTTCTGGTCCATTTACGGTTATTGCTTCTGTGAACATAGTAGCTAAATAATCCCAACGCGTTACATAAGGAAGATATTGTATAATTGTTCGGTTTTCCGCAATTTTTTCCATTCCTCTGTGTAAATAACCCAATATTGGTTCACAGTCAATAACATCTTCACCATCTAACGTAACGATGAGTCGGAGAACACCATGCATTGATGGGTGGTGAGGGCCCATATTGACTATCATGAGGTCTTTTCTTGTAATTGGTACAGTCATAGGTTTTTCCCCGATTCATTCTTTCATGAATTCATTTTTCCATGAATTGCTGAAAACAAAAAGAAGTTCATCAAAATTCAAGATCTAATAAATCGAATAATTCAAAACGACTCTTTAAATTAGCGTGTTTTTAGCTCTCGAATGTTCAATTGACTGATTAATTCTTTATAATGTACTCGATTTTTTTTTGACAAATAAGACAGAAGTCGTTGACGTTTTTCAAGAATTTTTCGTAGACCTCTTTGAGATGAATAGTCTTTTTTATGCAATTCCAAATGTGAAGTAAGTCTCCGTATCTTATTAGTAAAACGGAATACTTGAAATTCAACAGACCCCCTGTTTTCTTCCTTTTCCTCATGCGAAATAACGGATATGAATGAATTTTTTGTCATAAATTCTTAACCTTCCTTTTTAATGTTTACCAAATATGGAATTTTCCCGATCAGTAATAATAATGACAGCTATTTTAATGTGGTCTACACAATAATCCGAAATCTTAATTTCCTTGTTTTATTCATTCATTTTATCATCAAAGAAATAAATAAAGAAAATTATGTTGATTCATTTAGGGATATAATGAATAAGTCAAGGAAATTAGTATCGTGTATTGGAATTGAATGTAAGATAAGGCGTGTGTGCATCTATTTATCTACCAGATGATAAGGAATATATAAGATAAAGTTTCATAAATTAATTTTAAATCGCGTATACATATGTATTCTTAATATACTAAAACGACTGCCGTTATTAGTATCAAACCAATAACGATTCATACAAGCTAAATCTTCTAATCGATAATTAGGCCAAAGAAAGAATTTTAATTTTATAAGTTGATTTTTATCTCGATCAAAGCCTTTGCTTTCATCAAAAAATTGACTACAGTTTTTTACCCCATTCTTATTGCAAAATACTGGTTTTTTATCCACACCATTATTATTCCTTGAATTAAAACAAATTAGAATTCTTAATTCTCTACGACACCTAGGAGATAAAATATTTTCGGGAGCAAGCAAATCATAATTGTTTTTGTCTCTACTTTTCATCATCCTTTGATATCTTGGAACCAATTCATCCAAATTCTTCTTAGCAACATTTTCATTGTATCTTTTTTGATTATTTTGGCGTTTACTCTTATGAACCAATGAAATATTTAGGGTTTGATACAGGATAACTTGTCGATCATCTTTTATAGACAGACGAATGGGTTCAATAATAAATATCCCCTTTTTCATCAATTCTTTAATAGCCAAATCTTTAGGAATTCGCATTATATTAAGATTAATTTCTTTCTTTTCAATAGAAGATATGGTAATTTCTCTTGGATTTTTCAATTTAAGTAGGAAAGAATATATTTTGATGTTTTTGATCATTTTTTGTTTGAAAGAATTATTCCATTTCAATTGAAAAAGAAAATACCTTTTCAGGAAGGAATATAATTCTGCTTCTGTACTACTCTTGTCTTGTTTTTTTTTTATACGTTTTTTTATATCTGATTCCATATAACCTTCTTCAATATTTTTTTGTTGGTTTGAGAAAACAGATTCAAAGTTCTCTTGGACATTTAATTCAAGATCTCCTTGTCCTACGAATTCATTTTCGTCGTGATTTTTATTCTCTAATTCAATAATTTTCATTTTTTTTTCATTTGATGATATAAAAGGATTTTCTTTTTTCTTTCTATTGATGTTTTTATTTTCAATAAAATTTGAAAAAAGGAAATTAATTGGTATAACCCAGGGTTTCGTTTTATATGCATTATAAAGTAATAAAAATTCTGGGAAGAACCAAGATTCTAGATTCGATATGGGATAACTTAGTATTTCTTCGTTCATTCCCATCCAATCAAAAAGGTTTTTTTTTTGATGGGATCGGTTGATTTTTTGATAAATTGTGCAATAAAAAATACCTTTATTATCCATTTTATCCAAAATTTTATAATTTTTTGGTTCAGTCTTAGTATTTTTATTATTGATCGTACTGATATCGACCCAGGCTCCAATGTCAATTTTATTTCTAAGAGAAAAATGGATAATTTTCCAATCCAAATATTTTCTATCTGTATTTTTCTCTATATCCATAATATTAGTTATTCCTAAATAATTAGTGATAGGGATACTCCACCACATATCAACTAATTTGTTTTTATGTATGTTGTAATTATAAGGATAATAAAATTCTTGGTTGTTTTTTATTTGGAATGGTAACTCATAACGATATGAATGCTTCTTATCTTCATAATAAAGAAATTTAGATGATAAAACATCATATCTATAGTTTTTTTTTAAATTATCTTTTTGATCTGATAATAACAATAAATGGGCTTCAGAATTATTGGGATTTTTGTAATTGTAATTAATTAATTGTTCTTTTTCATATGAATTCCATTTTTTTTTTTTTTTTTCAACCTTACAATGTTCATTGACTGTATTTCGCCATTTTTGTGGTACTAATAGAGACCATTTTATCTGAGATAAATCATATTGATAATTACTTTTTAACCATTTTTTCCATTGAATCATTCCAAAATTCGGAATTTTCTTGGTCCTTAGTTCGTAAGGAGTTATTCCTTGTGTTTCAAAATAATCTTTTATTTCTTTTTTAAGAAATAAAGACGTTCCATGATATTGAAGGACAGATTTTAACTTATACTTATATAAGTTAATTATTTTTGCTTGTGATAATTTGTAAAATACATAGGCTTGCGACAAAAAAGATAAATCATAATGAATCTTTGAATTCCTATTAATATTACTACTAAATCGGAAAGGCGGTTTTTTGATAGTCAAAAGAAACTTAATTGTATTTTTATTTGTTGTATCAATTCTTTCTTTATTTTTTTTATTATTGCAAATGTATTTTTCAATTAATTTTTTTGTTGATTCAAGAAAAAGTTCTGTATTAATTATGGAAATATTAAAAATATATAGAAATATATCTATGTAGATTTTTTCTCTAAAAAATTTTAAAAAATAACTTAATTTACGGATTAATCGAGCATTTACTCTTTTAAATATCTGACTAAGATTTTTGCGCGATTCGAATCTTTTAACACCATAACGTGTTTTGTTAGGACTAGTTTTTATTTCTATTTTATTTTTCTTATCGTTTGTAATTTTTTCTATTTGATTTCTTATTATTCTTGTTCTATTCACCAGATCTTTTATTTTTATTTCTGTCACGGAATAATTTATCGAATTCCTGAATTGAGTTTGAATAGGTGATTTATGAATTATCTGAATCTGATTATTGATTATTGAATTTTTTTCTTTTTTTATTTCATTCGATTTTTCAGTTGGATTTATGATTGAAATTTTTTTTTTTTTTAAAAATAGAAGACTTTGAATAAGCCATTTATTTATTTCTATTTCATTTGGTACTCTTATAAACAAGAGTAGTTTTTCATTAATAATTTTTAGAACTCGTAAACACTTATTTATAATTTTTTTGATTTTTTTTTTTAGTTCTTTAAAAATAGGTTTAAAAAAGGAAGGTCGTTTTCGCGGAGAACCAAAAGGAAGTTCGGTTTCCATTCCCCAAACTGTTAAAAAACAAAAATC